ACCCAATCAAAAATCCTTCAATTCTCAAATCAAAAGAGAATAGAATAAATCATACTTTCATACAATATCTTAATTGAATTATATGTAATGATCAATAAATTCAGTTTAATTCTATGTCTACATGTATAAAAATCTCTATTATCTATAAAATAGATTTAGACTGGAGTTGACGAACAACCAGTAACAATATTAGTGTTTATTAGTGTCGACTAGAAATGGGGCGTGGCCAAGTGGTAAGGCAACGGGTTTTGGTCCCGCTATTCGGAGGTTCGAATCCTTCCGTCCCAGAGCATACCTGACCCATGATAATTTTATTAAGATATATATCTATATCATATTAAAAATCATAATAAAATATATCAAAATAAAAATAAAGATTGTCTTTTCAAACAGTTTTACGTTTAAAAGTATAATTATAATAGTTTAAAAGTATAATTATAATATTGGTATAGAATGTGATTCTTGTTTATTTATTTATGTTTTTATCGTTAATGGTTTAATCCAATATGGATTTATTTCTCTCTTAGGAAATTATTCAATCAATTAAATCTTTTTAATGAAGTTCTTGGTACTCGAAGAAGTGTGAAATTGTTGAATTTATCCTAACGTTACTTGAAGATAGAGATTAAAAATAACCTGTTTATTCGTGTTTATTTATTCGTGTTATGTTAGCTATAATTATTTAAATAATAAATTAAATAAAAAAAATATAAACAATGGGGTTAAATTGATTGAATTCTTGCGGCGACTTCTTCATAAATTTTCTATTCGTCATATAGAAGAAAAACTATTCTTCATATAGAAGAAAAAAGTATAGATTACTATGTACCGACCGAACCAATGATTATTCATGATTCCATAATTGAATCAATTACATACGGGTTCCAAACTGAAGGAATGTTATGGTAAAACTTCGTTTAAAACGATGTGGTAGAAAGCAACGCGCGACTTGAAGGACATGATCCGCTGTGGATTCTTACACCCACCATTTTTTATATTATATAGGAATGAAAGTGCTCTTGGCTCGACATCATTTGTTCTGTTCCGCTGTAACCCTCATTTTTGGAGTGTTGTGATGTAAATAGTACACGATGGAGCTCGAGTAGAAAGTATTGATTAATTTCTCAAGAGCAAGAATCTAAGGTTAGTATCGATCAATAAATTGGAACAACTTCGTAAGTATATTTTCGATATATAAATCTAAAGGATCCAATTCGAGAAAATTTAAAATTTAAAAGTAAATTTTTTGGAATTGGTCAAACTCTTTCGATCAAATCAAAAGTAAAGTGTATTACACAGTAATCAACCATTCATATGATTCTTTGATAGAAAGAAATCACAAAAAATGGTATGTTGCTGCCATTTTGAAACGATTTTAAGATCACCGAAGTAATGTCTAAACCCAATGATTCAAGGCAAAGATAAAGATCCTGGAACAAGGAAATACCGTTTTCAATTGTTTCAACAACTAGATCAGAATGAAGAATCAAAATATATTCTAGATTCTAAAGTAGACAGACAAAAAGGGTTAGAGACCACTCAATAAATGAAATACCCAAAGGGTTTCTTTTGAGTTATTTGAGAGTTATTCAACTTGAGTTATGAGGGTGCAAATTGCAAATACGAATAATTTTTTTTTTTCGGTTGGGGAAGACTAAGAAAAAAAGTACTTAAATCAACGATAAAATCAATAATCTAATTAATTTTATGATTTTATGGATATATTTGATATTATATACATAGACATAATCATAATTTTGAATTTTCTCGAGCCGTATGAAGAGAAAACTTCTTATACGTTTCTGGGGGGGGGGGTATTGTTCATCTATCCCAATAAGCCATTTATCGAATCGTTGCAATTGATGTTCGATCCCGACGGGAGGGAAGAGATCTTCGTAAAGTGGGTTTTTATGATCCGATAAAGAATCAAATCTATTTAAATGTTCCCGCTATTCTATATTTCCTTGAAAAAGGTGCTCAACCTACAGGAACTGTTCATGATATTTCAAAAAAGGCGGGGGTTTTTGCGGAACTTCGCCTTAATCAACAAACAAAATTCAATTAATGAAATATAAAAAAAAGAAGATATGGATGATTTGTATATAGCTTTGTATAACCTTTTTGTTTCTTTGCTATTTCCTCTTTTGTTCTATTCATATCATACTTAATTTATAATTGTTACTATAGACTATAGAATGTTGTCTTTTATAACGACAAAAATCTATTTTTATTTTATTGATCTAAATAAAATAGATAGAGATATAAATAAAATAGATAGAGATATAAATAAAATAGATAGAAAAAGATCAAGTTAATAAATGAAGTAATCGGGTCTATAAATATAAAATTTTGAGATTACTGTCAATGAGGTGGTTTTCGGTGGAACTCTATGAACAAATAAAAAAACACAAAGGATTAAACTTGTTTATTTTGCTTTTACTTATCTAATAAACCTCATTTTTTTCTACCTTTCCCCTTATCTTCCTTAATTTATTCTTCCACCAATATTGTATATATATGTAGTGCCAATCCAACACAAGTCCTTGGTTTTTTTATTTAAATAATTCAAATTGATTGAAATAAAAATTGTTAGTTAGATTTATAATTTGTTTTATCTTTTGTATTCTTTTCTCAACATTCATATTGACAACAGTGTATCAAATAAATATAATCCGATCGTGGATAAAAGGATCCATTTATATCTCCGTCCCATAGATTTTATTTCATTCAAATAATGGGTTCTTGGATTTTCTGTGATACAAGAAATCTTTTTTTTTTTATTTTTTGATTAAGATTAAAATCAATAAAAATCTATATATACTAATAAAAATCTATATACACTAATTAATTAATAGATAACATAAGAGACAAGGGGCGGTCTATAAATATTTTACTTTATCCCCAATTCCTATTTTTATCTGAGGATTTTTTGTATTTTCATCGGATCTATTCATTTTTATTGTGTTCAGAATAGAATATAATCAATTTGCTATTTTAATGTTTTGATTGGTTTTGATTGCGTTGTGCAATTCAATCTTTTTATTTATTGGGATTCCGATTGTATCTACACATTCAAATTATTTTATTTGGGTTGCTAACTCAACGGTAGAGTACTCGGCTTTTAAGTGCGGCTAGCATCTTTTACACATTTGTATGAAGCAACAGATTCGTCCATACCATCGGTAGAGTTTGTGAGACCACGACTGATCCTGAAAGGAATGAATGGAAAAAGCAGCATGTCGTATCAATGGATAATTCTAAGAATATTTCATTCTTACCGAATAGGTCCAAAGCTTATTTGAATTGTTTGAATTCTTGGCGTGTAACAAAATTTATTAAAAAAAAAAAATTGGTCGAGTAAATAAATGGGTAGAGCCCTACTACGGTTCAAATTATGGGGAAACAAAAAGTAACGAGCTTATGTTCTTAATTTTTGAATGATTACCCAATCTAATTAGACGTTAAAAATATATTAGTGCTTAATGCGGGAAAGACTTTTCCCATGAGTGGATTATAAATTTCTTATGAGTCCTAATTATTGGCTATTACCCATTATGGGTAGAGATAAATGTGTAAAAGAAGGCAGTATATTGATAAAGATTTTTTTTTTTCAAAATCAAAAGAGCGATTGGATTGAAAAAATAAAGGACTTCTAACCATCTTGTTACCCTAGAATGAACATAAATCAATTAGATGGAAAAAGAGAGGCTAGAGAGTCCGTTGATGAGTCTTACTTGTTTCCGAGGTATCTATTCTTTTCTTACTATAATACCTTGTTTTGACTGTATCGTACTATGTATCATTTGATAACCCAATAAATCACCTATTTCTTTTCTGGTTCAAATCTAATTTTATTTTAAATGGAAGAATTTCAAGGATATTTAGAACTAGATAGATATCAGCAACATGACTTCCTATACCCACTTATCTTTCGGGAGTATATTTATGCACTTGCTCATGATCATGGTTTAAATAGATCCATTTTGTTGGATAATGTAGGTTATGACAATAAATCTAGTTTACTAATTATAAAACGTTTAATTAGTCGCATGTATCAACAGAATCATTTGATTATTTCCGCTAATGATTCTAACCAAAATAAATTTTTGGGGTACAACAAAAATCTGTATTCTCAAATGATATCGGAGGGATTTGCAGTCATTGTGGAAATTCCGTTTTCCCTACGATTAGTATCTTCCTTAGAGGCGACAGAAGTCGTAAAATCTTACAATTTACGATCAATTCATTCAATATTTCCTTTTTTAGAGGACAAATTCCCACATTTAAATTATGTATCAGATGTACTAATACCCTACCCCATTCATCTGGAAATCTTGGTTCAAACACTCCGCTATTGGGTGAAAGATCCCTCTTCTTTGCATTTATTACGACTCTTTCTTCACGAGTATTATAATTGGAATAGTCTTATTACCCAAAATAAATATATTTTTTCAAAAAGTAATCCACGATTATTCTTGCTCCTATATAATTCTCATGTATGTGAATACGAATCCATCTTAGTTTTTCTTCGTAATCAATCTTCTCATTTACGATTAACCTCTTCTGGGATCTTTTTTGAGCGAATACATTTCTATGAAAAAATAAAATATCCTGTAGAACAAGTCTTTGCTAATGATTTTCCGGCCGCCGTCTTATGGTTCTTCAAGGATCCTTTTATGCATTATGTTAGATACCAAGGAAAATCAATTCTGGCCTCAAAGGATATCCCTCTTCTGATTAATAAGTGGAAATATTATCTTGTCAATTTATGGCAATGTCATTCTTATGTGTGGTCTCAACCAGGAACGATTTATATAAACCAATTATCCAAGCATTCCCTTGATTTTTTGGGGTATTTTTCAAGTATGCGACCAAACCTTTCAGTGGTACGGAGTCAAATGCTAGAAAATTCATTTATAATGGATAATGCTATGAAGAAGCTCGATACACTAGTTCCAATTATTCCTTTGATTGGATCATTGGCTAAAGTGAAATTTTGT